TGGCGTTTTATCTGCATCTTCCCGACCGGAAGGGCTTCGCTTTGTTTGGGATGAACTCGCAAAGACTCGACCCGGGGACTTCCCTCGTAGAGTGGCCTCTTTTATAAGACTCGACTTTCTCAGTGGAACTAAAAAAAAAAAAAAAAGAGTTTGAGCTCTTTTTTTTTGGCTTACTTTTAGCCAAGCGGGGCAGCTATCCGCATGTGCCCCAAAGTGACATCCATTTTTAGGTAATGGGTATACTCGAGAAAAAAGGTTTGGAATTCGACCTCCCCTTCCTGCTTTATTGGCATTGGAGGTCTTGTGAAAAAGTCCGATTGACTAATGGAAGGAAGCGAGCTCCTAATGCATGCACAATTATCGGGCATCGCACATTTCAGGCTTACCCCAAGCCCAAGGGACCGGGGACGGCGTAATTCTTAGAACAAGGAATTTCCTTATGTCAACCTTGTGTGTAAGACACAGGAGTCAACGGTATACGTAAGCTAGAACCGGGTTAACAAGAGGTAGCTTGCAATAGAGAAGGTATGGTGGTCCAGATAGCCGCTGACCAAAAAGCCGGGGATTCTCGCGCAGGAACAAGCGAGCGTAGGCCCTGCCCTTCACCCAGTAAGAAGTGCTTTTCTTGGCGAAGTTAGTCGACCGTAAGGGTAATGAAGATTTATAGCCCCATCGATAGCTATCTGTATAAGTGTGCCACGAGTGCTCCCTCTCTCTCTTCCGTCTTTGGCTCAAAGTCTGAACTCTTCTATCTCCTCACTTTCACATCTAAGGATTCCCTCAGGGACATCAGATATTAAGCGAGAAATCCCGGGAAAATGAAAAATTCAAATCCTAGGAATCGAATCAGGGGTAGGAGATTCCACCCGTAACCTATCGGGAGAGCTACCCTCATTCTATCTCGTGGAAAGTCTTTCACTCGTGGACTAGGGTAGCTTCCTTCCTTTGGTTAGGATCAAGGGGCATAGTTACTCGATCGACCATTAGGGAAAGGGCTAAACCTCTTCTCTCCTTCGGTCCCCTCTCTTTGTCAGTAGAATGACTAAGTACCGGAATTTCACCAGTCAAGTCAGTTCCTCCCACCTAGGTCCCCGGCTTTGCTTTCTTGTCCGGAATAGAACCAGCTTTAGTTCCGAGGACGGAAGCCTTTTTTTCTGGTTGGCTAGTTGGTTTTTATTTTCATCCGCCGGAAGAACACCAAAGAAGCGTCTTCGCAGAGCCAGTTTCCTAGTCAAGACCCGGAAGGTTAACTGTTGCTGTAACCATAACCATCGGAATCGGGCTTGTGAAGGAGAGGCAATAGCAGCCCTCTCTGAAACTTAAAGATCCTACTCACGTTCACTTTAAGAGGTGGTTTAAGGAGTTTATAGGTTTGCATCAAGGTATGTTGTTTTCCCAAATGTTGATGGCTTGGAGTTACATATCCCTGAAGAGAAGGAGATGAGCGCAAAAAAGCCTCTTCCGGATGTTGATCCGAAAGTGACGATACAACAAAGGCTATTCGGTGTGAGTTGGTGTTCAGTATGGAGGTACCTCTTCACTAGGGCTCTGCGCCCGTTCCTTAAGTTCTTGACCCAATGCCAGGTGATTGGCTAACCGTGCCCCTTCCTTAGAAGGTAAGAGAGGGACAGATAGATCTGATTACAAAATCAAGGGACAAAAACTGGATTGGATAAAGCATCAGCTCTGGAAGCTGATACGCCGATGGTTGGAAGGGAAGGCAAGTGCCCTGGCATCCAAAGACTGGTTGCTTGATTGGACCCTCTTTCTACTAAGAAAGAGAAAGGATTTCAGCAAAGATGTTCATTTTCGATCGACCTTTTGACGGGAATTCCTTCTTTTCTCTCTGAAGTGCCCTTGTGAACGAGGCAGAAGAAAAAGAGCGAAGTTCTTCTCTTAAGGTCAGAACGAAGAGAAAGGAACAGCGCCGTCGTGGCTACAACCTAGCTTGGGAATCTGTCTGAACCAGGGAAAGCAGAGTGAACAGCTTCACATCTTACTGACAAGGTGCGTGCCCAGCTAAAGGAAGATCACGAGTAGGCTGGTACCAATTTCTCCACATCAGCAGCAACATAGGCATCTGAATCTTAAGTAGGAAATTACTGCATCTCAGATGATGTGGGTAAGGCACATTTTAACCTAATTAACTGAAGCAGATGCAGGATCCGAAGTCTTCGACTCAGGCTCAGACGAACCGAGAGTCCTGTCTATCCTTAGTCACAGCGAAAGACTTATTTATACTTTTGAGCTGCCCATAAAAACAGAACTTTTTGATCTCCAACTACACCACCCACTATCGGATGGACTTATTGCTCAGTTTCCTGGTCTTTAAAAGCATCCATTGTAGGAAACGAGAATGGAACCGGTCTTGAGTTCATTCCTTTGAAGTATAAGGTTTATATATATCATGTCACTTAATTGTCCGCTTTCTCTCGATCGTAAATCTTTCATTCATAGATAAGAGAAAGAAAATACCGAAAAAATCTTTTTTAAGTAGGAAGAAGAGTTCCTCGATCTTGGCATTAAACAAAATGGCTGGTAACAAATACGACTTCGCCTACTGCAACGAATAGAACAATAAGACGATAGGGGTATGCGACTAGACCCCCTTCACTCGCTTTGGCTTACTCCACTGAAAGGGCAACTAAAGGAAAGGGCATTCACCCGATCTATGACAACAAGGGGTTTAAGCTCAGTAGTACAAGCTACTTAAAATTATTGTTTTCAAAGAGTAAGCAGCAAAGCAGAAGGAAGGTAGGAAAGGTTTAGCCGGCTTAGTTAGCGGAATATGGATTCAAGAGAAAAGGGCGGGCTTCCGACAACGTGGAATCTGGTAATAGAGGTGCGTTCGGTATATCAATGAAGCATGCAAACATTGCACGTAGATGAGTGAACTAGCTAGAGGAGTATAGATCAGTCCCCCGGTGAGCCTTTAGCGAAGAGTTCCCGTAGATCGTAGTGAAGAGGCTCGAGCTTTGTCTACTTTTAAGGCGGGAGACTGTCTCCGGCCAGTGAGTATCAGCGAACTGTTGGAATAAAAGATAAGCGGTCGAAGACCTGTGAATAGAGTAGACTACCAACCCGAAATAAGCCACCTTACATTTCCATGTGCGCCTATCCTTGTCGAAAAGAGAACAAGAGAGCGGTGGTAGAAGAGCTTGGTTCAGCCTCCTCAGCTTGGTGTCATCAAGGATGATCTAGGATCACCCCGGGTACTCCCACCTCCTTTATTCACCTTAGGAGATAAGGAAAGTTCAGTCGTTGAATGACAAATGGGGATTTTATAGAAAGTTACAATCCCCACCGCGGAATAGCGCACCTACACGTCTTCATCGACGTTGTTTTGCGACCGGAAGACCGAGAGCTAATTATCGAGACTTTGGACTATCCGGACATATACTTCGGGAAATGGTTCATGCATCTTTGTTGCCAGGAGCTACAAGCAACTAGAGCCCAGCGATAAGAGCGGAGACATTCATTAGATTTGTGCTCCCCCTTCGATCTATCATGGATTAGGGGAGAAGCAACCTATATTCCTACTAGCTTGAGCTCTAACCTTCCTTACTTCTATCTTATTGGAAGAGAGATTGTACTGATAGTGCTCGCTCCGGATACGTCTATCAATCTTCTCCAGCCAATGACATATAGAAATGGACTGAAAGAAAGCTCGCTCATAACAGAACTCCCCTCCGTAAGTGACAGATCTATCACTGTCGGTCACGTGAGCAACAGACCTGCTAGAGATAGAAGGGCACCACTTCTTATTTTACGGAAAAAGGAGCTTTCTTATTATCTATTGAATAATAAGCTAATAACATCTATTCATTTAATGAAAATCCTGCGCTTGCAAAGGCAGAGACAATACCTCTTATTGCGACAAATCGAGTTTCAAAAGCCCATTTCTCAATCACATTTTCAGGCACAAAGAGACATCGGACCTGTGAAAGTCACATCTACCTGTCGTACGCGTAAAACCTCTCAACCTCTAATAATTCGTCCTTTTACAACTCCGGAAAGTCTTGAACTAAGCAAAATCCACTTAAAGGAAACTAAAAAAAGTCTCAACAAAGGAACGAAGTCAGGGGGAGAAGCGCTAGTGAAAGGGTACGATCTAAACCCAGATTCAGGTGATGAAACTAGGCATTTGACTAGTCAAGTATAAATGAAAGTTTCTATTGAATCTGTTCATTTAGATTATGGTGTTTGTGATAACTTATTATCCTATTCGTGCTATGATAATAAGATCTTATTGTATTCCGATCGAAGAAAGAAGGAAGAAGTCTCATAAAGCAAGCACCTCTCTCACATAATCTAGTAAGTCCGGGAATGAGCTATCATATGCCTTATTTGTTAGCAAGGCTAATTTCCTTTTACTCAATGAAGAAAGCTAGAACTATAATATTAGGACATATATTGTTAATAATCTTATAAAAGAATATTTTAATGTCTCACAGCTTCTTCCTTCTACTATGGATTAACCTATGTCCATTCCTTCCTCCAACAGATGCGGGTGAATTAGCTGCCTTTATCTTATTCTTCGTTCGTCTAAATAGATAATCGATGCCCTTCGCTTCATCTGCAGTTATCGGTGTAATAAAGCAAGGGGAGAGGAGCATATAAGTCAGATTGCTTAATTAATGTATAAGACTTAAGATCAAGCTAGGAGAAGCGCTTTCAGGCTCGTTCGCTTAGCAAATCTCTAATTAGTCTTCTCGGGTGTCGGCACAGTCCAAGAAGTAGTATTTTACCATTTTATAGCAACAAGAAGTAGCGATTCGCCTTCTTTCAATAGTAGTTCTCTCTCTCCTTCATCTGATCCTATCTCTTGGTTGGCCTGGTCTGGTTCTTTCTTGAATGTGGAATCGTTTTAGATCGTATCCAAGTGAAAGGTTATCCCAAGTGGATGCTAAGATAGCAAGCTTATAAGTTGAGTTAGCCCACAGGGATAGACAGTTGACTAGTCTCATGACCCAAATGGAGGGGCTGGTCGCTCAATTTTTTTCTCAAGAAAGACAGACTCACCAATAGCCAAACGCACAGTTTCCGGTCCTATTCTTACTGACTTTCTCCTCGCCCGAAGGTCACTTCACTCTTTATAGCAAGGAGCCAAAGAGCTGACCTAAAAGCAGAAGCTGCCTTGATCTTCTACTTATTGAACGCCAAATGAGACTGATTCAAAAACTGCTATCCCACGACCAAGATTCTTCCCTTCCTCGTGCTAATCTAATCACATCTCTCTCTATTTCCTAGCCTACCGCTCCGTGGGCTTCTATCCCCCTGGTCGTATTCAAAGGATCTCTCAAGAGAAAAAATATCTCTCCCGGCATCACAGCCTATTCTATTCTCTACTCTCTACCAGCTTCTGAAACAAGATAAGATTGGTCATGCTTCCTCTCCCGCTGGTCGAGCTTAATTCCATCCAGCCTCTCCTCGGCTCACTTCACTACCTTTAGAGAAAAGAGTTCCAGCAGAAGACGAAGAAGACTCTCGGATGGCACTTGCCTTCCTAACTGTAACGGGATCTGATTCTTTATAATAGTGACCACCTCTTCTTCACATAAAACCATTCGTTCAGAGTCGACAACCTTACCAACCACCCAAGGGCTTATGGTCCGGAGAAAGAGTGAGGGGTTCAGAGCTTCCCCCTAACGAAATCCCAGTGGGAGTAGAAAAGGCCAAAGCAGGTTTCCCCTCAGAATGTTCACCTGTAACAAGAGAAAGATCCCTGTCTATCACAGGGGTATCCGTATACTGTGACCCTACTTCCGAGTTAGAAGGGCCTTCACCCCGCGGGACCAAAGAAGAAGCTGACAACTCACCCTGACTGTTGAAGGCTAGAGGAGCATTGCTAACAGGATCCTCTAGACGATCAGAAATCCTCTCAGGCTCAGAGCGGACAGCAAGACTCATATTCAAAACCCTCGATGGCTCTTATGAAGAGACAGGCAGAGCGGAAACTCTGTTATCTAGAACATCTTTCCCCTTCCCCTTCTTCTGTACCTTAATCCAATCGCCCTCAGAGGTAGCCTTGCTACCACCCTCAGGTGGATTAGGGGTCACCTGCTTCTTAGACTTAGGACAGGCTGCCAAGGAGTGACCAAAGACCTTACAGGCATTTCTTTATAGTTCTATACGTGGGAGACCTTCCAGCAAGGGAGTCACATTCATGGACGAGGGACTGAAAGGAAGAGAAAGCTATAATACAGAATAGATTCCCACTAGCAGCTAATCCAATAGGCACAATACCCGATCGTAGAACAGATTTGCTCGCTTGGGCGGCTTCCCCGAAAATAAACTTTAGTTTCATAACTTAACCTGAAAGCGCTGCTATGACTGCTGCACAGGTTTTCTCCATAGCTGTGAATTTCTTTTATGCATTATTATCATTGAACAACTTAGCTAAATTAAATTAGTCCAAAGCTCTCTTCTTCTTATCATCATCATGCAGTGCAAGCACGGCTCCAACAGAATCCTAAGTTGTAGACACATAGAGGAGGACGGCCTACGTTATTAGAGGAGAGTTACTGTAAAGACACAACTTCCACCCTGTTGGCTGTAGTTTTAGCTTGTATATGTGAAGAAGAAAAAAACGAGATTTTTTTTCATAGAATAACTCTTTCTATTGGGAAATAGAGAGGTGGATCACTAGCCGAATCTTCTACTACGGTATCAGTTGGTTAGCGGAACCTTTTTATTGATTCTCGAATCTGTTCATCCACGAGCTACTCTAAATTCGATCAAAGGAGCTACGGAAAGCATTTAGACAGATGAAAGTACTTCAACTACTGAAAGGGGAATGGCTACTTCAGATGAAAATCATTATTCTGCTTTACGGATCTATTCAATTTTAATTCAAGTTTCATGACTTTCTCGAGATTGAATTCCAATCTCAGGGATTCGCTACTAATGCTCCTCCTATCCTACTTCTTGCCAATTTCTTAAGCTTTCTTCTTAAGAAATTATGAGTTGAGAGTTGACTCAGCAAGACTCGCACCCGACTTTAGAAAAAGTGGTGTCCTAAGGTACTTTTTAAGCTACAGAAGTAGTCTTCTCGGTGACTAAAGACTCAAAAAATGGGAAGATGAGGCCATGGGCAAGCGCATCCTTCAGTTAATGCTTCGCTTTGAAATCGCCTCCCTTCTTCCCTGATAGATAGAGCTAGTACAGAGATTAGGCTCTCCTATCTACATAGAAAGCAACCTTACCTTAGATTATATCCCAGCCTGGTAAGTAAGAAATGGATTACCATACCACCCTACTAGAAGAAAGAAAAGAATATCCAAGCATCCAACCCATCCGAATCTTGGGTCCGGGCCATCTCTATTTCATGGGCCGAAGGCTAAGGCTTATTATATATTATTATATAATAGTAAGTAAACTGGTTAGCTTTAGGACTAGACAACCCCGCCGGGAGCCAAGAGAAGTAAGCTTAGGCTGCACATGTTAGATCCGATTCCAATTTGACGAATTACCCTCTTATGTCAAATCTGAAAAGAACCTATTCCTATTCGTCGTAAACAAAAGGCATATTAAACGAAAGGTCTTACGGAGTCTTGTCCTAAAGTCCCACGCATGCCTGCTCTTCGTATATAGAGACACGATTCTCGGCATCCTGCCTTTAAAGAGGCGCTTCGATAGACGATCAGTTATCAGTCTAGTTCGACACCTTGTTCTCAACTGAACTAGTAGACAGACGCTTCTGGGCATTTCTCAAAAGAGTTAGATCCGCCTAATCAATGTAGTAGTTCAGCTATTCCTTTGACAGACAGTGAAAGTTTCAGGCAAAGGCAGAGGATCCGATCCTGTAGTCAACTACCTGGACTATTCAAACAAAATAGAATAGACTGGATTAGCGAGATCCGTTTTCATCCGAACCCCATCTTGTTAAGCCTAAGAGGCACGAGCTATATCTTACATACTCTATTGTCCGATCATAGCCGTCTGAGAGTCCTGCCCGAGCAGGAGGAGCATCCAATCCGTACCTAGGTAGAGGAAGCTGATCTGCCGTATGCACTTCCGACTGACACAGTCGACAGCTTGAGGAATAAATGTGCTTTAATACTTTCCGAGTTTTGCAAGAATAATAATCGTGAACATGAGACCTTCGTCGACATCATACAAGAACTGACCTTAAAAAACAAGATAAGCGAAGGCGATGAACTTTCGCGTGAGGACTTTATTCACATTTTACGGACTCCTTACGGCTTACATAATTCGGGGATAGTGGGGATAGATGGGCTAGGAAATATGAAGAGCTAACGGGATGCTTACCGACTGAACGAACTTCGGCAAAAGGAAATGAAACGGGCGGGCGAAATGACGTGAGAGAAAGAACCTCCAAAACAAAGGATCCTTGCTTCTTTTCATTTGTTGGCTAAGAATAAACCATCACCTAAGCAAGTCAGCTAATGAAGAACACTTTTCTCGTAAGAGACTTTAGCCGAGGGATGAAGAAGAGATTTTTAAATGAAACTAGACCATGTCTATGCTAAAAGATTCCATGTCCACTAAGTGAGATGCCCATAAACATATCGATAAATTCGGGAATTGAATTTGTGTGTCAAGTAAAGTTATATTTTCATGTAACCTAGCCCGAGAAAACACACCGAAGGGATCGTGGATAAAGTACGGCTGGGATCCAAAGGTGCGTAACAACTTGTAATCAGGTGTCTTGTGAAATAATCACTCCCATGGTTAAACCATTTGTGTCACTATAGATGGCACTCGATTGATAAAAAAGACAAAAAGTTTAGCCATTCCTATCTTAAATGAGTCCGGTAGGATTGTTCCTCTTCAAACAAAGGAACAAACTATTCTTTATAATCCAACTTTATTTCCTACATGACCATTCTACTTGTCTCTGGTCTCGACCCCGCCCTCTTACTACCTTGACCGGAAGTTCAACACGCCTATTCGCTTTTTTTATTTACTGAAGCACGACTTGCTTGATATAGTTACTAATGCTAATTGGTTAAGCGACGCTCCGGAAAGAAGATGAAAGCGCTGGAAGAAAAGCGAACGAGCGTAATATATGAAGCGAGTATAGAGCTCCGGCTTTCGAGCCTCCGCTTGCTCCCTTTCATTCCTCATCCCTGAACCCGAAAAGGCATCTCCTTTCCTTTGATTGGTGTAAGGTGACATAAACCGCGCATTCTAGCAGCCCTAAAAAAAGAATCTCTAGCGAAGCTGTCAACTCAACCTAAAGAAACCGATCCGCTAGTCTAATCTATTCTCTGCTTTCGAGAAGTGAATTCCGACCAGTCAACTTAGATGTCACGGGACTGGGCAAAAGCATGCTAAGGGCGCTGCTTACTCCTTCAATAGCAGATTCAATAGCAAAGAAAAGAAGCAAGGCCCGCTACCACGAAGACTAATCAGACTCTCGGATGGCACTCGGTTTCCTAACTCATTTACTTTACTTGAAGCCTTTCATTTTCGGCAGCTAAGGAGGCAGTCTTGGTCAACCATCCTGAGTGTGACACTTCATTCCCGGCTTTTCTTTCGACCACATAAGATTGGGGTTACAGTTTCATAGGCGCCGATAACTCTGGTCTGAAGACCTTCGGGGCTAGAAAACCTTTACCACAAGTGGCTTGCCATAGAGGCTAGGGTTGTCTGCTTTGTCTATCGACTTGTCTTGATCCGCTTTCCTTCTTCCCTTTGTTAGCAGTTATGGTAGCAGTCCTTTAATCTTACATGACTGCTTTCGAAGCACGCTAGCCAAGCAAGGACAGCGGGGAATGAGAAAGATACATACATCTAGAAGGACTGTATTAGGATGGGCCTTAGCGGTTAGGCATGCAGGTGGGAACGCATTAATAGATAGCTGAACGTGGGTGCGATCGTCATTCCCTACTAATAGAAGTCGGAGAGAAGGCTTGGTTAGGGTAATGGGTTTAAAGACAAATTAGGACCAACAAGTGAAGTCGTTAAACGTAACGAGTCTAAGGGCTGGACGGAGGATATCACGATTATGATCCCTATGGGGCTTGTATCGAATCTATATCTCCGACTGACTTCAGTGTCTGAGGATGGCGCTAGTATTCGCTAAGGAAGTCTTATGGTGCTATCTAATCGTCTCTAGTTTATGGCCCTATCATGCCATGATGGGATTGGTCTTTACACTTGCAATGGTATCAAGATAAGGTTATTCGTATGCCACCATGATTCCCTTTAAGAGTTTAGTATCGGATTCTAACCTAGCATTGGTACCCGTTGCGTATGTTGAGCTAGTAAGCCCAGAAGGAAGAAGTCGTAGCTGCTACCGCTACGTGGGCTTCTTCTTAGTCTGCTCGAAGGGAAGGTCTGTAAGAGTAGATAGAATAGAGTATGACATAACCAGAAAGTCTGTGGTATCATTAGCCAATGTCTGTGATTCTAGAACAAAAGAATTCTACTAAAGTAGAGGATAGGATGCAGCAGAGGTTGTACTTTCTCTTCCCAGGTATGGGCGGGGGGAAAAGCTATTCTAGCATCAGCATGGATTGACCAGAGACTGGGAGTAGTTGTCATCTTAGAGCTATGAGTCAGAACAATGTTCACCAACTCTTCCATAGTAATCATCCAGCCAGCTCGGGAAAGCGGTTTTTCTACTACTTGGCATTAAGAGAAGCTGGGTAGCTCCGTAATCTGTCAAGGAGGTGGCTTTCGCCTATAAGGACAGTTGGAGTTGACGGTCCTAGTTCTGTTACAGTAAGAGCTGTTGCTGGAATAACTTGTGTTGATGGAATAGAAGCTCTTCCTGCTCTCGTATCCGATGAAGAATAGGCCCAAGGGACATCCATGGACAACCGCCACCCACGTGGTTTAGCTAATTCAATAGCCTTCGGGGAAAAGCGACAAGTACCACTGGACAAGCAAATCACTTTTGGAATCACCTTTAAGGATCCTCTTACGGTGAAATGCCGGAATGATGCTAGGATATCCCGAGCGAGTCAGCTAAACAGAGACGGAAATATCAGTACTATTCTGGCCAGCGTATGCTTGTTGAATTGAAGGCATACCGCACACTGCTTCAAATAGAAAGATATTGGTTTAATCTCAAAGCCTCGCCAGAAGACGTTCCACAAAAGCATTATTTCATCTTGTTCCTTGAGCAATTGAGGAAGCGAAGCGGGCTGCTTGTCTTGCCTCGAGCCCATAAGAGAAGTACTGCTCTGGACTAGGATGGTGCTGTTCTGCTTAAAACTAGGCTAGGAAATGGGCCTAACTCCACTCGGATGAGAGAGCTCCCTATAGGTTGAAAGGCCCCTCACGGAAGGAGCATTTCCTCAATCTCTTCCAGAAATAGGAGCTCGAAACCTTGCAAGCGGGAAAGCTTCTATCTCTTATAGAGAATAAACATAGGGGAAAGAGAACTACAAGAAGTCTACAACCTTACTAATAACTAAGAAAGGTGCTTTCCTTTACTAATGCAAGACTCCTCTCATTCTCAAAGTAGCTGTCTCCGTCCCGCTATTCCTGCTTCTGGAATAGAGTAAGCTTCTCTTCTTTCGCTGCCTCTGCCTCTCCTCTGGTTTAGAACCCCCAAATCCACAATGACAATGATGCTTCCAATGTCACTAGCGATGTGTATCGGCACGCACTTCTTCTAATGTGTCGTCTTTGCCCCGATCCGGGGATTTGTGCGCCGCAAGGGCTTTCTTTAACTCCGAATCATCGTAGCAATAATAAAGATTACTGAAGCTTTTAACCGGGACAAAGGGCCTTCTCTCTTGATTAAACCATCGGTCGGTAAATGACGGAGAATTTCCATCAACCAATCATGGTACAGGCCCTCTTCTTTCAAAAGAATGGGAACTGGCTAGAAACAGATCAAGTACAGTTAGAGCTGGTGCCTAAGAGAAGATCTCTCCCAATAGCCTAGGGAATCCGGCTTAGGATTAGTCGGGCTTTCCCTTCCCCGCCGACCAACGAACAACAACGAAACTGGGATCTAGGGTTATGCGCAGCTAAACCATGACAACAAAGTAGAAGAAAAATAGCTAAGTCGAAAAAACAACGATCTTTTAGAAGCGATAAAAAAAAAAAGTCATCGAGCGATGCGGATAGATAATATAAGCCATCCAAACGGGCTTCCACCGGATCGGTACATAGAGATTTTAGAATAGAATTGGAAAGAAAAGGCCAGGAAAAAAAAGGGGAAATAGGGAAGTGAAAACCCACCCTTTCCCATGGAAAGTGCTAAAGACAAGGACAAAGGAACTCTGTGCCAGAAGAAGGTAAAGAATCCAGAGGAAAAAGAAGAGAAAATGAAGAGCCAAATTAGAACAAAGAAAGAGCAGAGTGAATGAGAATAGTGACTCAGAAAGTCAGAGTTTTGAAAGAGCTATCCATCAGATGACTTCTTGAAAGACTTCAGATGCAATCCCTCATTCTCCTCAATGGAAAGAAAATGCCTTTTCATGACCGATACCCGAACAGCACTTGTTTCCCTTGTTTGCTTTTGAGACCATTTCTGATCTCTCTTGTCCCAGATGTCGAGGAATAATTTCTAGGAAAAGAGCTTCCGTTTCAGAGCGGAATCCGATCCTCTTCTTTCTCTAGTCATTTTTAGAGCCGAAAGACACAGAAATGCGGTTGGTTGGATTAAAACGAAGGACAAGTTTCATTGTTCTTGAGTTAAGAACTCATAGGACAGTAAGGTATAAATTAGAAAGAAGTACGAAGGTGGACTAGGCTGGTCGATCATTGACAGAGAACTATGTCATGGAAGCGAATGAATGTGCTTTTTTCTTAAAATTAAAAATAGCGTAAAAAATGCGGGAAAGAACTTCGAAGTCTTTCTTTTTCTATTCTATCTAAGGTTTACCGGAGACCCACTCCTATCCGAGGCAGAGAAAGGGAGCTAGTACGAACTAGAAGTGGAACTGTGTTCTAGCATTCTTCTCAACACTAGAATCCTTTTTTACATCGATCTCAAAAGCATCGAGAATGGAAGAAAGATTCATTAAGTTCATTAAATTCTGTGTTGTGTTGGAGCTGATCCTCTAAGCTTCTTTTCTTTAGACATAAAGTTAGAAGTTAGAAATACCCAATCTTGAGGACTCCAGCTTTCATGCTTCTAGTCTGTCTAGGACACGAGACTGTCGCCTCATTATAGAAAGTGAGCCTCTTTACAGAAGGGAGGGTGTCGTCCTTGGTAAATTGATAGAAAACAAGGTAGGAATGCTCGCAAACAACTAGAAAAAGACCCTTCCCAACAAGGGCAGTCTGATGGTTTTACTGCAGAATCCCAACTCAAAGAACTTCAACCCAGTTCCACTCGATCTTACAGGCTCTCACATTTGTCAAAAGAAAGGGAAAATGAGGTGTCCGAGAATTGCCGATAGAAAAACCTTTCCTTTGATCCTGGTCCCTACCAAGCTAGCGCAAGTAGAGGTTGTACATCAAACTATGCTTTTTTATTAAGAACTACAAAGTACAGTACTGGGGTCGACTTCTTTCTAATGACTCATTGCTCTTTTACTAGTAAATCCAATTAGAAGTGAAGGTCTTAAAGGAATAAATATCCTACCGAGAACTACCAATGACCAAAAGTAAAGGCTTTCTTCTAAAGCCGAAGTAACGATTTTACGGCAAGTTTTTCTTTGAAAATATAGTAGGGTTTAAGCTAGGAAAGACGAAAAGTCTACATATTTTAAGGTTTTGGGAAAAAGGTTTCCTCGGGGGCTACCAGTTGGGCATGTAAATCAAGCAAGGCAGAACCGTTCTTCCACTACCAAGGATTTGTTCAAATTAGTTAAAACCCTCTTTCCGGAATGAGAAGAAAGATAGGCTAGCTCGAATTAGGACTTCCTTGGGATTCTTTTCATAGGAGTCAAAAGCCCACATGATAAAAAACAGGTTGACTATTTTTCTTTTTTAAGGTTTATTGCGCGCAAATATACGAAATAAAAAAGATAGTTATCACACATAAATAGGATTCCATTAATTAAACATTACAAGCCGGAAGCATTAAAAAAAGACTAAAACACATACTTAAAACATAACACACCATCCTGCATCTACTTAACTTATTGATAATAGTAGTAGTCGCTCTTTTTCTAGTTTCCTCCGTGCTCATATTCAATGACCTGGACTATGAGAGCCTGTCGCTCTGCCTCCAGAGCTCTCTCCCTCTCCTCCAGATGCGCTATACGCGCACGGGCAGCGGAAATGCGCCTTTGCCTCAAGACAGGATCATCATCAACTCTTATTCTCCTCGAATTGAGCCCTCGAAAGCTCCTTTCGAGCGCATATTGCACTTGTGCAATTTCGGCCGGAATGGCAGAGAGCCTGTTGAGCACTGCATTCAAATTATCCATGACTAGGGTTGGGGGGTAGACGATAAGATAAAGGATGAGAGTGGGGTGAAGGAATGAAGTAAAAAACCTCCATTTATAGACTAAGAAAAGAATCTTGCCGTGCAGTACGCCGGACCTACTATACTCAAAAAGGGCTGTTTGTTTGAACAAATTCGGCGACCGTATAACAAATTGTTGCTTATAGCTGCAGACTTTATGAACCTGTACACCAGCTTACGTAGTCACAACCACCCCGTGCCATGCAGAATGCATTCCTTTCACAGGAATAATGAATAGTAGAAAAGTAAAAAAAACTACCTGTCACTGACATCCATTTAGTTTTTTTTACTGAATGATACTTTCTTCGCGTCATACTCAAAATCTTCATACGTGTTTGTTCTCAAATGGATTATTACCGGTGAAAAGATGGTTAGTAAAATTAAAATTTTATTTTTCGGAGTATGACTAAGCATAGGGGTCTACGGGGATTCGTGGGGAGATCTAGAGAATGAATCGGGCGATACGTAGCATTCTAACTAGAAAGGGTGGAAGCAGGGTGTACTCCAAGTCAAGTCTATGAGGGGCTGTCTTCCTGGTGCCGACAGAAGCAACCTTTCTTAGCGCGCTTTTCAAGCGCTTAGCTTCTGCTATAAAAAGGCGGCAAGGCCATAAAGTAAGTGAAGTTGCAAGCCTAAGCCAAGAAGGTACGAACGAA